TATTGGATCCCCACCTACACACGAAAATTGTTGATAAAACTCTAAAATAGCATTTTCTTTTGACCCAATTTTTTTTTTCTCCTTATCGGTCAAGAAAGATAAGAAAATTTCGGGGTAGCAAACATTCTCTAGAATTTCTCTTAGATTCGAACCCATAGCTGATGATAGAACTAAAATAGATATTTTCTGTTTTCTACTCACACGAGCCCATATTCTTGCTTTTTTATCAATCTCTAATTCTAACCTGCCTCCCCAATCTGATATTATGGTGCCGGTATAGACCGAAATCCCGTTATGATCCAATTCTGACTGGTAATAGATACCAGGACTTTGTAATATTTGATTGATTACAATTCTGTATATTCCGTTTACTATAGAAATTCCAAGGGAATTAATTAAAGGAATGTTTCCAATAAAAATTCGTTGTTCTTGCATATTCCTACTGGTTTTCCAAATTAATCCCGCGGATACATATAATTCAGAAGAATATGTAAGTGATTCATAGACAGCATCTCGTTCTTTTATCAGAGGTTCTACCAATTGATATGTTTCCACAAATAATTGAAATTCAATTTCGTGATCTATATCTTCAATTTTTGGAAATTTAGAAAGTTCTTCTATTAAACCCTGATCAATAAACCGATAAAACCCTTCAAATTGTATCTGATTAAATCCAGGTATTGTAGATGTTCCCTCTTTTCCATCCCCGAGCATCTTGTTTGAATTTCCCATTTATCCGTTTATTGAAAAAATCCCATCTCTCATTCTTCACCGAATCATATCCATAGAATTCGATCTAGCAATAATGGAATTTCTATTCTGTTTACTGAATCACATGAAATTTTATCCAACTCCAAGATATATGGAATGTATTAAATACGTATGAACGGAGACTCGTGGAATTTTTTATAAGAAAGAGATCCAAATGGAATAGAATTGAGAAATACCACTGGAACTTATGGAGTTTTGTAAAGACTAGAAAAAAGTAATTTCATTTTCACCTATGATATTACATATTCCAATTCCATTGCATACCATAAAAAAATGTATTCATGATTGGATCTGTTCAAGCAGATAAACATATAATAAATAGAAAACCTGTGTTTGTTTATTTTTTTTAGTTATTATTTTTTATTATAAAAAAAAAGAATGAACAGATAAGATATATATGTCCCTTTTTCTTATTTTATTGTGGTACAGTTATATTTGGGACAGCACAGGCTGTGCTCTATCAAAAATTCAATTTTCTCTTCAATGTATTCAATGAAAAATTGAAATACAAAAATTTATTGAGAATTCCTCCTCAAAAGCATCCCTAAAGAGATAAAATACCCCATTATAGTGATAACACAACGTAACGTATGTTCTGATTCTGGGGTTTACATATACTCATAATTACTGTTATAATTGAAATTGAAGAAGATTTCTTTTTAATTGAAAAAACTAAATATGGATTTAGTTAGAAATCCATTTCTATTTCTAATTATTTTTGTATATTATTAGAAATCAAAAAATGTAGATTTGAATTCAAAAATGGTCATGAATTTACAGTCAATAGTTAATGGTTCTGATTTGTACTAGATTCTATATTCTATATTCTAAATTTTGTGACTGAAAATCGATGTTGAAAAAAAAAAGAGACAATTTAAATCGAGTTTCTATCATCGTTTTGGCGGCATGGCCGAGTGGTAAGGCGGGGGACTGCAAATCCTTTTTCCCCAGTTCAAATCCGGGTGCCGCCTCAACAACAGATTTTAAATCCCCTATGATAACTATAACAAACGTAGGAAAAGGCTCTTGATAATTTCTTTTTATCGCTCTAAGCCTCCGGCTCGGGAGGTTCTATTCTCTAACTAAAGTTTTGCCTATCAGATTCAAGGAAAACTTAAAGTAGTGGGGGGGGGTCTGTCTGAGTCTTTCACTAGCCAGCGACCAGCGAGGAGATTAAATTAATAGTTTTGGAAAGTACCTAAGATACTTTGGATACAGACTCATGAAAGTCTCAAAATGCTCAGACATTCAATAAATATTAGATTAGATGAAGAATTGCCTTTCGTTTTACTTCCAAAAATAAAAAACGATAAAAGAAAGAAAAAGTCTTATTCTTTCTACATTTGAGTCAAATTCCTTGGATACTTCGAAAAGTGTTCGTTTACCTGTGTTTACATCTTGTCGATTCTATTAGAAATTCTATAATAAGAATAACTCATTATAAGATAAGTGGAATAAAATAAGTGGATTTTTTGGAGTAGTTCATCAATGGTGACCAAATATCTCTCTCTGTTTTTGACTCTGCACCAGTGCTTTCACTATTATTAGTGAACAATAATGGAATAGTTTCTTCATATTCATAGAAATAGGGGACAGAATTCACATGGATATAGTAAGTCTCGCATGGGCTGGTTTAATGGTAGTTTTTACATTTTCCCTCTCTCTCGTAGTGTGGGGAAGAAGTGGACTCTAGAAGTACTCCTAATTGCGGTAATAATCAAACTCTATC